AGGGAATCCTGAGCTTATGCGTCTCTACCGGCAGAAGAGATGGAATGGATGGGGGGAAACAATTTGGTTCTAGTCCAGTCCAAGTGGATCCCGGAACGGATCCAGTAGAGGCGGGGCCTGTAGCTCAGGGGATTAGAGCACGTGGCTACGAACCACGGTGTCGGGGGTTCGAATCCCTCCTCGCCCGCAATCAATCATCCTCAAAATAAGTCTCCCTTCTATCTCGCCTGGGTTGGGACCTTGTATTTTCTCTTGGGAGAAGTCGGCGTAGTACGCCGAAGCCGAGTACAGCTCTACCTCGACTGGAGATAGAGCATTTTATTTACCTACTGCTCAATGAATAATTGAAACCATTCATTCTAAAAATTGTAAGGGAAACTGCGAGTATCTGGTCTGGTTAGGGGTATCTAACCAGACCAGATACTCGGTCGGTTTAGGAATGGTATTTTGAGTCCCATCTCAAGGATTTTAAGTCCCATCTCAAGGATTTTAAGTCCCATCTCAAGGATTTTAAGTCCCATCTCAAGGATTTTAAGTCCCATCTCAAGGATTTTAAGTCCCATCTCAAGGATTTTAAGTCCCATCTCAAGGATTTTAAGTCCCATCTCAAGGATTTTAAGTCCCATCTCAAGGATTTTAAGTCCTTCGGAAACAAGGCAAGGATGGAGATTGACCAAATAGAACTTACCCGCCGGGCGGGGTTGGTGGAAAGAAAGGGGTCGGGAGACTTCTTCCAGAAATGCAAGACGACTGACTTCTGCTCCGGACGCCTCGCGGGGATTCGAACCTCCGTGCTACGCATTACTCCTTCGTGTCTGGTGTGCCTACCCTTGTTTCGAAGCAAGGGAACGTGATGGAGTTATGCGAACCAATTCAATTGTACAAATATCTCTCCACTCCTGTCAACCGCTAAGCCGAATTTTCATTTATTTTCTGTCGGATTTACTAACTGGGAGACTCCACATTGAAACGAAATCCGCAAACCTCTTCGATTATTCATTGATTCTTCAGTTAGTGGTAAGGTTCCAGTTCATACTAACTATGGACAAGGGTTCAAATCTAGCCCCGAATCAATTGTCCCTGAAGCGGTATTCGATTCCCTCCTCGTACAGAGACTTTTCTTCTCACGGCCTGACAAGCCCACGCTTGTCTCGCAAGCAAGTCTTTTCGTCAAAATCGATCAAAGAATACCATATGAAGAAAGGAAAAAAAAAGGGGGGGCATTCTCTTTTCGCCTAAATACTCGGCTGGATGTAACGGCGTGGGTTGTTCAACTCCAGCTGTGCACCGCGCGGAAATACTTATATCTCCTCCGGAATAGACAGGGGATCATTTTCCTATCAAGTGATGAAAAGACAAGTACAAGCTAGATAGGAGAATGCCTGGATCAATTACCGAAGAAGATATAACTATTTCGTAAGTTGCATAGACGGATTAGTTAGGATAGCAGAACCAGCTTTTAACACAAATTATTTAGAAAATAAAAAAAAAAAGAAGTTTCGTCTCACAATTCGAAGTGGGTCTAGAAGAAGGTATTCCGTGTGATTTCAATAATGGGATCTATGAATATACCCGATAGGGTTGATGCTAGTGCACGAATGATCATAGCTATTTCGAGAGAACTTTTCAAAATTGGAATTGATGGAGAAACTAATGAATTTCGTCCAGAAGTTATGGGTGTGTCGCTCCTCTCATTCTTCCCGGTGAACATTAATTTAATTATTTTTAGATAGTAATAGATGGAAATGACACTTGTGACGAGCGCCACCGGAACTGATGGGTACGAACCAGCTTTCCATCCATGCCAAAAGAGATGGAGTTTACCAAAAAAACCGGATGGTGGAGGGATACCCCCTAGGGATGGTGAACGTAAAACCGGAGAGAATGTTAGAACAGGATCCTTCATGTATAATCCCGCGTAATCCCTGATATTATCAGTTCCGGTTCGTAAACCAAATGGAGTGATACGAGCAAAAGTTCCCAAATTCATGAGTATATAGATAAACGTATAAGTTATCATACTTGCGTAACCGTTACCCGAGTCTGCAGCAAGTACCCCAATCATGATATATCCAATTTGGCTTATAGAAGGATATGCTAGCATACGTTTTACGCTTCTTTGAGTAACGGCAATTAGATTTCCTAATATCATACTAGAAGTAGCTAATAATCCCACCGCGATATGCCACTCATTAGATAGGTGTGGAAACATTAGACCGAAGAGTCGTGTAAATGAAGCTGGAGCTGCTACTTTAGAGGTAACGGAAAAAAAAGCAACGACTGGTGTAGGAGAGTCAGAGTCGAAAAGAAGATTTTCGATCTTTCCGCTCATTCAGAACCGTGCGTGAAATTCTTACCTCACACGGCTCCCGGTTCGGAAGAGATCCATAACTGGTATTGCTCCCAGAACCTTCCTCGTGTATGTCTCAAATCCATTTTTCCTTAAATAATAATCACTCGATGCGAAGAATAGTTGTTAACTTCTCGAGGAATCCCTCATCATTTGTTTTCATTTCCCGCCAGGAGTTTCGTCTCAAATTCCTTCTTGCTGTCCCTCTTCCTTTTTCTGGGAAATCCTTTCAACAATTAGTGATAGGCACATGCGATAGGCGAAAGAGACGAATTGCGACTTTCTTCGTTCCCAATGGGCGCACAAATTTTC